AAAGTAATTGAAGTTAACCCGGACAGAATAATGGAAGTCTCATGCATATATATTATTATTATGTGACAAAATGTGATAAATCACAAAATTGATAAATAAGATAATAATATAGGGATTACAAAATTGGATGGGAATTCTTTGAAATTCGAAAATATGGAACAATACTTATTTCGGATGAGCCAAACCAATAAATCGGATGAACTGCAAAAATTCTGTATCATGAATTATGTAACGTGCACATCAACATCAATTATATGGCCACAAAAAAGAAAAAGTAACATCCAAAGATATTAAAAAAAAAATGAAAATCTCAAAAAAATACTAAAGAATTGGGATCTATTCTATTTATGTAATCCATCTAAAATGACTTTTTACTATTCCTGCTCCACCTCTAAACTAGCTTAGACTAGACTTTTTGGTCTTTCGACCAACCAATTTAACCATATGGAAATATTCACATTTTTTAGATAGCAGAAAAAAGGGAAAAAAAATCCAATAAAAATAAAATAATTCATCTATATATATAGAGAGAGGATATACCTAAAAATGGATCTATTCTTTAAGTCTTTAAGCATCTAGGAAGAATATATCTATAGATACCTAAATAGATAAAATAAATATATATAATAATTTAGAGCACAAATGGGTATGTATCTATTCCCCCTATTTAAAAAAATAGGGGGAATAGATACTCATACAAATGAATCATATGCCAGGAACCAGATTTGAACTGGTGACACGAGGATTTTCAGTCCTCTGCTCTACCAACTGAGCTATCCCGACCATTCTTGACGCATCAGCCTCATTTTTATTTTAAAAGATTACTGGAGTATATGTCAATGAATCTATGTCAACTAAGTCCAAAAAGACACAAAATAAAATTTTGTAAGTAAGTTTTAGTAGTAGTAATTATATTATTATTATTTTGTATTGTTAATCACGCATATGAGGACGATTCCTTGCTCAAAAATAAGATATTTATTTGTATGTTTATAATTAAATAATAAATTATACGTGTTTAACATTCACATATATATCAAAACTTATGACTTGTAATTAGGATAAGAAAAAGATAAAAATTCCAATTTATTTGTGAAAGAATAAACAGAATAAAACACATAACATAAATAATGAATTAAAAATAGAGAGGATATAGGAAAAAAATTAGAAAGTTAAACAGGTCCTTTGGGGATAGAGGGACTTGAACCCTCACGATTTCTAAAGTCGACGGATTTTCCTCTTACTATAAATTTCATTGTTGTCGGTATTGACATGTAGAATAGGACTCTATCTTTGTTCTCGTCTAATTGATAAGTTCCTCAAAGGATCTATCAGATTATGATGGAGTGAATGATTTGATCAATGAATATTTCGTCTTTTCTTCCACTTTATTAAACTTGGAATTGATTTACATCTTTCATTTTAAAATATTTTTCTCACAAACGGAGATTTGAAGTCTTCATTAATCAATTGAAATAGTATTTCAGTATATATATCCATAGGTTTATCTTTGATTCATTCCTAGAATTTTGATGGAAGGATTCCTTTCCTAATGCAAAAGGAAAAGTCGTCAACTCCATTTGTTAGAACAGCTTCCATTGAGTCTCTGCACCTATCCTTTTTGATTATAACTTTCTGTTTCTTTCTTTGTTTACGGAAAACAGGATTTGGCTCAGGATTACCCATTGTGAATTCCAGGGTTTCTCTGAATTTGAAAGTTCTCACTTGGTAAGTTTCCATACCAAGACTCAATCCAATTAAGTCCGTAGCGTCTACCTATTTCGCCATATCCCCCTTTTTTATTTGAAAAATGAAAATCTCATTCGAATACTTTTTTATTTATATTTTGAATTATGAACATTATGCCGGAACTTTTGAATTTATTAAATAGGGATTCTTATATTGAAAAATGTTTGTTCCTATTTTATTTTATTGATTTTATTTCATCTATATTGGATACCATTCTATTATTTGTATTTGGTTGAATCAGAAATGATTCTATTATGTATTTATTCGCAATTCAATATACACAGATATATACCACATATCTATCTATATTCTATGCCCTTACTTCTATTATGTTTTCATGCAATTTGTAATACTCGAATGGTCGATTCTTTATATATATTTCCGAATGAAAACGTGGGAATCTTTGATTATGATCTGAGTTAGTCTTTTCTATTTCTTTCATTTTAAAATTCAAATAAAAATTTATAAGAATATAATTCAAAAAAATGAAAATATCTAACAATAAAATATGTAATAATTAAATATCTTATAATTCTTTCTTAAGTAATTAAGTAATATTAATTACTGTTTACTTTAACTTAATTATTACATTAGTATAGTATAGATTATAGAATTCTAAATTCTAAAAATTAGAATATTCAATTTCGAATTCGAAATACTATTACTAAATACTATATACAAAATACTATTATAATTATTATTATATTATATATAATATATAATTATATATATAATTATGTCCATCTATTTG